TTACAGTTGAGTTATTGTTGCTTAACACATCCTATCTTTTCCTTTATGGATTTCGGCCTGGTAACGTAGTCCATCCTCCCCCGGCTCAGTCAGTAAAGCTCAAGCTATATATCCTAACCCTGAATAAAGACGGGGAGGGGCAATTCTAGCTGAAGCTTTTGACTCTGCGTCTTCCTCTGTGGAGAATTCAAATTCTGCCTATGAAATAGCATCCGTTTTGGAGTAACGGTAACGGAACTGTTCTAAGGCTTGTCGCCGATGCTTTCAATCTTCGTGTTCTCTTGTTCGGATGAAAATCACTGAAATGAAGACCCAGCTCTACACTTTCTTTGTTATTATTAGTTACAGGAGGGCGCATTTCATACTTGACATTCCGGACGGGCTTACTTCTGATTCTACTGCTTCTGAGTTCGGATCGTAATGCCTCCCGGATCAGAGAGTGGAAATGGGCTAAAGAGCTGTTAGTGGCAAAAGTTGTTGATTCTATGGCATATCCTCCGATGGATCATCTTATCCTTTCTTTGGTCATCAGAAGTAGCGGATGATAGAGTAAGTTACCGAGGAAGAAATGGGAATAGATTCCACCAAGGCATTGCGTAATAGAATACCTGGGCTTAACAGCCCTGTATACACACTACGCAAGAATGAGCTCTGCTCTAGCTTTCCTTCAAAATACACGATTTCTCCTCTAACTTAACCCTTTACTGCGATTCAAAAGTCTAGGTTTTAATCTAAACTCAGGAGATAGCGGTTTTCTTTATCTTTACCACTTCTGAAGGTGAAAACCGCTCAACAGCAAGTCCTTTCTTTCCTTCTGCGGTAAGGTCTGAAATAGGCAGTGATTACCTGGGAATAGAAGCCAAGGCTTTTCCCCCTGGTTATTAGGACTACGTAGTTCCGCTTCGTCCTATTAGACCTTTTAACACTACGTAACTACAATAGGGAGTTCCCACAGGGTGGAGATGTGATGAGCTCAACAATTGCTATCTGTAGTTAGATCGCAGTCCGCGTTAGCGTAATCCTTATTAGTTGCTTTATTGCGAGCTGCATTTACCATCTATAGCTGGAAGCTACCCTATTCTACGTAATTTCCCAGGGTGTTGTAATTTCATCTTACTGGCTGAAAGGCCTAATTTCTACCAATGGGGAATTAAACTGCCAAATAAGCCTCCTCGGGCTAGGACCTACTTAGCCCCGCTCTTTGATATAGGATGCTTTAGTCAGCCCAGCCAGGTTTAGGAGAATCTTATCTGCAACTGACTTCCCCACCGGGCAATAAAAGAGTTAGCTTAAGCTTAAGACCGGTAAAGCACTAATATGAACTTCTGATTGGTTTTCTTCGGACTTCTATCAAATATATATTGTTAAGTGCCTTATCGTGTTAAGCAACAATAAAATGAGGAAAAACCTAAATCAAATTGAAATCAAGCTCCTCAAGGATCAAAACCCTCGGTAACCGGCGCTACGACCCCGCAAGGCACTACTGTAGCACTCATTGGCCCTAGATTTATGTCTCAACTATAAGAGCTTTCATTCTGTTTGTGTTATATACGATATTAGATGTTGCTGGTTCGGCGAAGTCGATTTCCAAAACAAGATTCGAAATTCGAAGAAGAAGAAGAACGCCTTTCTCATAGGAGGAACCCCTGTTGGTACATGGGATTAGTTTAATGAGTTCCTTTGGTTTTTGTCATGCACGAAGTCCGTGTCCCTGCAGCTGTCATTCTAGTAAGTATCTTCCTTGTTCTGGTGGGAATATGTTGCATGATGGGATGAGTTAGTGTGCGAAGCTGCCCTGCTGCTGTTCTTACATGGGGTTGGTGTTAGCTCTCTCCTCGCGCATGTAGCTCTTGAGCAGCCGAGCGGGGAAGCCAGCTTTAGCCGGCTGTTTGGCTGCGATGGAGCGGCTAAGGGGTTGCTTCCTCTGAGAATAGAATGAACCCTCTCTGGAAATAGATGCTAGGCAGGAAGGAAAGCTTTGACGAGCAAAGTCAACTACAAATGACATAAGAGACGTGAGAGCTCGCATAGCTTCTCTTCTGTAATCTCCATCCTCTTATCTAGCCCCTCCTCGGTACTTTAATGACCACTGCCCTCCAGTTAGCAGTTGTTGCGAGTTCATTTCTTGTATTTACTGGCAGAAGTATGGACTGATTGTGGCTATGAATCTCCTTAGGAGTTTTTATTAGCCCTTGCCTAGTCAGTCTCTTAGTGAGTTGTATATATGTATTTGGCAGATTGATTTACTTATGGTGGCTCTTTTCTTTTGTCATTAGCCTTTCCAAAGGAAGTCTATTAGTAGGATGCCCCGAACCGTCCTTAAAGACAAGATTTGAGTACTAAAATGAAATCTATTAGTTTAGGCTCTCTAAAGCATTGGATGGCTAAAAAGTGAGGTCTTCATTCCATTCCTGCCAAAGAGGAGCGATCGGGAGGTAGGATGTTTTGTTTGGTTGTTTTGATCGACGACGACTTTTGAAGTAGGGATTTGACCGAACCGACCAAATCTTCCTCGTCTCGAAGTGAAGACGAAGTTTAGTAACATTATCTTTCTGATATGGCAAGGATTGCAGCAATAAAACCTACTTTCAAAGCATTACAATAGGTCCTGGAGAGCACTTTTCCAATCAAAGTTCAAACCCAATTTAGAACCAGTCAACCTAGGACGATCGAGCAGGTGAAGTCGAAGTTCTAAATTAGAATATCACTCCAGGCGGAAGCCAATAGTACTTTTCTAATTCTAAGGAGAGTGGTTCAAAATAATCTATTGCATACTACGCCAATAGCAAAGCAGTTTCTCGTAGGGGTCAAACCAAAGATTAGAACTCGGGTAGGCTCCTAGTACGTGAGCCAGAGTCACCTTCTTTTCGAGGGAGTGTTCTAGCAAATAGTAGCTCCAAGGTCGTTAGCAACTGCAGTGGGTTTAGCGAGTCCAACAGATAGGAGCCAATAAATGGATTTCAGAACGAACGGTTCAGAATCCAAACCCTTTAGAACCTCTAAATTGCACGAGCTAGCAAATGCAACCACTTGAACCAAAGCCTTAATATCCTCTTCATCAAACTGCAGGAACAAAATATACAGAAAGCGGCAAGCCCAAACAAAAGAAGTGGTAATCAAGGACCCATTCCCTCCCGAATAGGGGTTGGGAGTCCTAATTTCACCATAGCAGATCGAATAGAGCTTTTCTTAGCCCTGGACCTTCCTTCTAGTTAAGCCGTCCTCGAGGACACGTAGCTCACCTGTATAACTTTTTTTAGAATGAGAAATCCTGAGCAACGAATGAGAACTTGAAAAAGGGCTACTCCCTTTCTTTTTGTGCCAGAGGAGAAGGGGTAGTCGGATGACTCTATCATTGGATTCTTTATTAGCGGAGAGGGGGTCAATATCAGATTAGGAGGGGGTCTGAAGTCCACCCGGGTGGGTCGAGTGAGTGGCACTTTATTCCTGGGAATTCGGAATCTTAGTTAGGACTAGCAAACTGCTAAGCGGATGCATTACAAAGGTTGGTGCGCCCGGACATCACTACTTTGGGTCTTCATCCTTAGGCTCGCTGAGACGTTCCTCATCTAGCTACTCCGTTCCTTATACCTTTCTTTTTTATTGAACAGGGGAAAGTATTATCGTATGTTATAAACCTATCTTACTTTCTCTTTCTCTTCATCCAACTAGAAATATCTTAAGAGAAGAAGATGTCTTCATTCAAGTGAGATAGTTGATCAAGAAAGCACCGCCCAAAGAGCTGAGCCAAGAGTGGACTTCGGTCCCGCAAAGCAGGTCCCCGGTGGCTAAGATCTTATTCTCACTTGTGAAGTCACAAATCTTTAGATTTTCTACCAAGACTCGACATAAGCTTTCTTCTCAGTTTACCTTTCCTTTCTTGGAAAAACCAAGGTAAAAGACAAGTCTCTCCTCATTCAAGTCACATTAGAGGAAGAGCGGAACCTTTTTCAGAAATCATAGAAATTTCTATGGTCCAACTACATAACTTTTTCTTTTTCATTACTTTCATGGTCGTGCCTCGTGGCACGGCTGCACCCGTACTATTGAAATGGTTCGTCAGTAGAGATGTTCCCACAGGTGCCCCTTTTTCCAATGGTACTCTAATTCCTATTCCTATCCCTTCATTCCCTCTTTTGGTCTATCTACATTTCAGGAAATTCATACGCTCCGTGGACGGAGCAAAAAGGGGAGTCTTGGTCAGAGCAAACCGCCCTATTCTATTACTAGACAAAATTTGGAGAAGCTCATCCGAAACTAGAGCTAGAAACGCTTTATTTCGTTTCGTTCTCGTTCTTCATTTCCTTCTTCTCAAATACAAGGGGGACTTCTCATATTTAGAATCTTTCTGCGGTGTGCTCCGTTTACTATTCTTTCGTACTTTCTTTTTTTTACCACGCGATAGGTCAGCGAAGCGTGAGCGGGCGCGGGCGCGGAGAAGGAGAAGGAAAGGCCAAACACTTCGGCCTAACTGGAAAAAATGCATTGATCTGTTTCCCCTTGTGATAGGGTACGTTGGGCTTTTGATAGGGAACTGCCCATTGCGATGGTTTAAACGCTTTCTCTCCCCCACATAGTCCAGTGCAATTGCCGGAATAACCACTGACTCCACCCGAAGCGGCGCCGGTACCTCAACCGGTTGTTATTCCCCAATTGGCCCACCCTCTTATCCCCGATGATATGCGAAGGAACCTTCTTTATCAAAGGTATTCAATTGGGGGAATGAGGCCCTACAACGACTGGTATCCATAATTGACACACAAGTCGTAGTAGAGCGCCATATAGAGGCGGCTTTGGTGGCCGATGGATTTCATCCGAATTCCATTATGGCTCGATTTCGATCAATTCGCGGGTATATTCACAGCCCGCAAGGGGAGCTATTGAGTCCTAGAACCTACGAGTCGTACGTGACTCAGATAAGGGAACGGGGAACCCGACAAAGCGTTCCCTATCGCCGGATTCTTCGAGCAATCCAAAACTATGATATCCTTTTAGAACGA